CGATCCAAAACTTGAGATAATGGGTGTAATCCGAAAAAGGATTCATAAGTAGTTGTTAACGGAGTTGAAGTTACCAAATTCTGAGGAGTAGGTATCAATTTATGCCTAATTGCTCCGCTTATAGTTCCCTTAACTACATTTTCTAAACGAGCCAGAGCCAACCCGAGCTGGTCTTGTAAAAGATCCGCTACAGAGCGAATACGTTTATTTTTCAAATGATTCATATCATCAAGTGTACCCATTCCAAATTTCATCCCAATCAAATGATCAGCAGCTGCTAATATATCTCGTGGTAACAAAAATATATTGTTCTGAGGTATATTAAGATTCAGTCTCCAGTTAATATTTCGGCGACCAATCCTTCCTAATTCACACCTTTGGTGAAAGAATTTTTTTTGTAATTCCTTACATAAGGATTCAGAAAATATTGGATCCCCACCTACACAAGAAAATTGTTGATAAAACTCCAAAATAGCATTTTCTTTTGACCCAATTTTTTTTTTTTCCTTATCGGTCAAGAAAGATAAGAAAATTTCAGGGTAGCAAACATTTTCTAGAATTTCTCTTAGATTCGAACCCATAGCTGATGATAGAACTAGAATAGATATTTTCTGTTTCCTACTCACACGAGCCCATATTCTTGCTTTTTTATCAATCTCTAATTCTAACCTGCCTCCCCAATCTGATATTATGGTGCCGGTATAGACCGAAATCCCGTTATGATCCAATTCTGACTGGTAATAGATACCAGGACTTTGCAATATTTGATTGATCACAATTCTGTATATTCCGTTTACTATAAAAGTTCCAAGGGAATTCATTAAAGGAATGTTTCCAATAAAAATTCTTTGTTCTTGCATATTCCTACTGGTTTTCCAAATTAATCCCGCGGATACATATAATTCAGAAGAATATGTAAGTGATTCATAGACAGCATCTCGTTCTTTTATCAGAGGTTCTACCAATTGATATGTTTCCACAAATAATTGAAACTCAATTTCGTGATCTATATCTTCAATTTTTGGAAATTTAGAAAGTTCTTCTATTAAACCCTGATCAATAAACCGATAAAACCCTTCAAATTGTATCTGATTAAATCCGGGTATTGTGGATGTTCCCTCTTTTCCATCCCCGAGCATCTTTTTTGAATTTACCATTTATCCGTTTATTGAAAAAATCCCATCCCATCTCTCATTCTTCACCGAATCATATCCATAGAATTCGATTTAGCAATAATGGAATTTCTATTCTGTTTACTGAATCACATGAAATTTTATCCAACTCCAAGATATATGGAATGTATGAAATACGTATGAACGGAGACTAGATTCAATTGGAATTTTTTATAAGAAAGAGATCCAAATGGAATAGAATTGAGAAATACCACTGGAACTTATGGAGTTTTGTAAAGACTAGAAAAAAAAGTCATTTCATTTTCACCTATGATATTACATATTCCAATTCGATTGCATACCATTAAAAAATGTATTCATGATTGGATCTGTTCGAGTTTACTTTTTCATGTATTTGTATTTCAGTGTTCAAAAAAATATTTACAGAAAAGAGATTTATTTTTACCTATTTTGAATAGAGATAGTTAGAATATCATTGAATTGAAGTAGGTAAGAAAACTTTTGTTTTTTTATTTATTAATTTTGTTTATTATTAAAATCAAAAAGAATGCACAGATATATATGTCTTTTTCTTCTTTTATTGTGGTACAGTTCTATTTGGGACAGCACATGCTGTGCTCTCTCAAAAATTCAATTTTCTCTTCAATGTATTCAATGAAAAATTGAAATACAAAAATTTATTGAGAATTACTCCATCCCTAGAGAGATAAAAAACCCCATTATAGAGCTATAGCTCTATAACACAATGTAACGTATGTTCTGATTATGGGGTTTACATATACTCATCATTACTGTTATAATTGAAATTGAAGAAAATTTCTTTTTAATTGAAAAAACTCAATATAGATTAGTTATAAATCCATTTCTAATGATTTTCTTATATTATTATAAATAAAAAAATGTAGATTTGAATTACAAAATGGTCATGAATTTACAGTCAATAGTTAATGGTTCTGATTTGTACTGGATTCTATATTTTGTGACTGAAAATCTATAGATTTTTTTTTGGAGTTGAAAAAAAAAGAGAAAATTTGAATCTAGTTTCGATCGTTTTGGCGGCATGGCCGAGTGGTAAGGCGGGGGACTGCAAATCCTTTTTCCCCAGTTCAAATCCGGGTGCCGCCTCAACAACAGACCCTATTATAACATATAACAAAGGGAGGAAAAGACTCTTGATACTTTCTTTTTGTGATTCTAAGCCCCTGGCTCTCGAGGTTCTATTTTCTAGTTTTGCCTATCAGATTCAAGGAAAACTTAAAGTAGTGGCGGGAAATACGTCTGAGTCTTCAATTAGATTGGATAGCCAGAGAAGGAATTAAATTAATCGTTTTGGAAAGGAACTAAGATACTTTGGATACAGACTCATGAAAGTCTCGGAATGCTCAGACATTCAATCAATATTAAATTAGATGAAGAATTACCTTTCGTTTTACTTCCAAAAATAAAAAACGATAAAAGAAAGCAAAAGTCTTATTCTTTCCACATGTGAGTCAGATTCCTTCGATACTTCGAAAAGTGTCCCTTTACTTGTGTTTACATCTTGTCGATTCTACTAGAAATTCTATAATAAGAATAACTCATTATAAGATAAGTGGATTTTTTGGAGTAGTTCATCAATGGCGACCAAATACCTCTCCCTTTTTTTGACTCTGCACCAGCGATTTCACTATTATTAGTGAACAATAATGGAATAGTTTCTTCATATTTATATAAATAGGGGACAGAATTCACATGGATATAGTAAGTCTCGCATGGGCTGGTTTAATGGTAGTTTTTACATTTTCCCTCTCTCTGGTAGTGTGGGGAAGAAGTGGACTCTAGAAGTACTCCTAATTACGGTAATAATGAAACTCTATCAACCTGTATCAATTGTTTTCGTTTTCTAGACCGGTCGGCAATTTTTTTTAGAAATTGGATTTCTGTTTTGTTTTATTGACTCATTTTCTATTTTTATATCAGGGTTTACACCGTTAACCATTCATGGGGTAAACCCCTTTTTCGAAATCTGAAGAAGTTTCCATCGAATTCGGATTATCTTTATTAAATATCAAACAAACAAATGAAATTTAGAAAGTATGTATATACATTTCATATTCTATTTAATTTATATTGACATTTATAAAGAAAAAGAGAGATATAGGTGGATTCCTTTATAGTAAGATATTTCACTTGTATCTTTATACATTACAATAACCATAATGGCTAGTATGGTAGAAAGAGATCTCTTTCTACCATACTAGCGGGCCCCTTAGGATACTACTACTACTGAGTCTAATGCATTCCTTTGATTTAAGACGAGAAATCCTTTTTTTTCATTGCTAGTAAAATTGTATTCAAATTAATTATTTTGACTAACCGTTTTTACGTAAATTATAAGCAAAAAAGCAGTAGGAACGAGAATGAAGAGTGCAGTAGCAATAAATGCAAGAATATTAACTTCCATAATTTAATCGTTTATTATTTATTTTTTTTTCTTTGGAATATCTCGGGATTTAATCCCATAGAGATGAGAAATCTTTCGCTTGTAAACTCACTCAGATGAATTCGATTTCGATGATATCGAATGAAATAAATATCATGAATAACAATATCGGAGCTATAAAATCGATTCATCGTTCAAGAATTTAATAGTATAACATAGGAAGATCTTTTATCCACACCGAATACATAATGAGATTCCTGATCCAATCAAAAAATATTTATTTATTATTCTTTTTCCCCGCTTTACTTTCCTTGTACAATGATCTGATGAAGTATCATAAAAAACCTTTTCTACTTCGATTGTTTACAAAAAGAGTTTCTAAAGAAACTTAAATAAACAATAGAAATGAAATAGAGAAAACAAGTACGAAGTTCAATTTGAAATTTTCAAAATTTTTTAAGGGTCTATCATCTTTTTGGAAAACAAAGAAAGGGAATGTGATAAAGACGAGTCCCAGTAAAAAAAAACGAAAATATTCTAAAAAATTAACTATTTCAATTTTCTTACGAGTTTTTTCTTCGACAGCAACTCTAATCTTTAAAAAGAGCATAAGGGAAGGCTAATTTTATCTTTATTTTTGAAATATCTTCTTTCCTTGGTTGGATTCGAACTATTTTCAATTCCTTGACTTCATAGTATATATAGGTACTCTTGGCAAACGTATTATACGCTATCCTATTCCATTTTCCTACACGAGTTAATCGGAGATTAATTGACAAAAAGGAGAAACCCCGTACAGTATCTCTTTTTTGAAGTGTTGAATGCTTTCAATAATTATAATTTACTAATTTCCATATGTCTCTCTACCATCAATTGGTGCTAGTTAAAATACTGGAAATACCCCTTTCTTTTGTTTGATGAAAAAAAAAAATAAAACAAAAAGGGGAGTTTATGTCTTTTTTTAATTGAATCCGCCGGGACTGACGGGGCTCGAACCCGCAGCTTCCGCCTTGACAGGGCGGTGCTCTGACCAATTGAACTACAATCCCATGGAAATTAAGGGGGTAGCTTACATATTCCTTCTTATGATTTCATTTTAATCGTTTCAATTTTATATTCAAATTAGTGTTTTGTAACAAAGAAAGTCACAAGTGATATATTGATATCTATATGGATATAACTTTAGTGATAGCAAAACGGATTACTGGTAATCCTTGCATTATTATCAAATTGATTGATAATTTCTTTTTTACAAAAAAAAATAGATTTTTTTCTCGACTCTGTTCATTTAAGTTTCTATTTAAAGGATCCATATCGGGATCCTTAGCAAGATCAAGATCGGAATTTTTTATGGAAACAAAAAAGTAACTAGAAATAAGAAAAAAAGAAAGAAAGTAGACATATACCCCGAAATTCGCCCTTTTTTCTTACCCTTCTCTGTGATT